GATTAGCGGAATCGTAAAAATAGAAAGATCACTCAACAGAGAAAACGCCATTTCCTATTCCTATTGCCCGTACTCAACCTAAAGCACCAACAGCGGTAGACGCGACATCTCTTTCATTCAAAGAACACCTACCTAATCTACACCTTTCTAAGAGTTCATGTCATAATATCGCCGGACTTATCCTATCCTGTTCTATCTATTCCTTCCTCTTAGCTGCGTGAACTCTTATGATCTCTCTCTAACCATCAATTGAATAAAAGAAGAAAGATTGGCCAGCTTTCAAAGGAAAGGAATAAGCTGGCGGAGGAAGTGAAGTTAATTCGAAGAGGTTGTTTGCAATAACCGGTGTTGATGGGTTTGTTGTCGATTCCCCTGTTGGTGTTATTGAATCAACAGCTGTTGAAAAACCTGTGTTTGCAAAAAAGCTGTGATCCCAGGAAGGTGAATAAGCAGTACATCGAGAGTAGGTCAGTGTTCCATTAGGGGATCTTGGAGGAAGAGATGTGGACATGAATCTTATTCTAGAAGGGCTTACAAGCAAGCTCTAATAAGCTTTTTACTAGTAGAAGATAGACCCACACACGCACACTATAGGTAGGAAGGAGGACTCTGATGCCACATCTTCACTTGACTTCAAGCAGGAAGTAGACCAGCCGAGCCGTCTGAAGCCTTTAAGAGAGTAAGGGCGTAATGGTAGTGTGGGAGTTAGCGCGTAACCTCCAGCCCCCGTCAACTCATTCAATGAATCTTCTTTCATTCACTACGCGGCTGAATTGGACTCCGTATTTACCAGCAATGGAATAGGACACAATGGTATATATACCTTTTTTTACAAGTGAACTGGACAACTAAGGTGGATTAATAACATAAAACTATGAAATAATGGATGGTTAGTCTCTACTTTACAACCTATCAATGAGCACATTTTATTCTCCTATCCTTAACTCATGCTTGTGAACAACCGTTCAAGCAGCATTCTAATGATTGTCTTCTTTCCATCTCGGAACAAGGTCCTCCTATTCATTGAATGGAGTGTACAGAAAGGGCTCAAGAGCATGTCTTCTTTTCGACCATAGCCATAAAGAGAAGAGTCTGACCCAGAAAGCCATCTTGTAGAGAATGAACAGTCGATTTGGGCAACCGGGGACCAGACCACTAGCCTAGATAATCAAAGAGGCACGGGCTGCTATCTTCTTATTATTAAACGATAACGAGATTGGTCCCAAGCCGAATCCAAGTACCGTACCGGTGCTTGCTATCAGTAGAAGTCTCAGCCTTCGCGCCCCCAACACCAACGGAAACGAAAAAATAAAAAATAAAGTAAAAATCATGGTAGAAGATCAAGCCAAGAGCACAGGCGAGCTAGAAAAAAGGCTCTCAGGGATGAGGTATTCGTGATCCTGGGCACAGCGCCAATCCCAGGCAAGAAAGAGAAAAAGTCCCATCTAGCACTATAAGTTCCTCGGATGTGAATTGTCGTTCCGGGATGCTTGATAAGGGCAAATAGGAGTGGTCGCCAACGGCCGACAAGCAAGAAAGCGGCATAGGGTAGTGGACTGACCTGTCTCTATCGTGCTGTCGCTATCGACAACTGAAGGATGAGTCTAAAGACTGAGGCAAAAAGAATGAATTTGATCATCTCCTTTTGGAAAAGCTAAAAGAAAAATAAAAGGAATTTTACTCTTCCACCTAATATACCAGAAAAAAAGAGAGAAAGAAAAGCCCCTTAGCGGCTGATAAGAACACGGGGACTGATTCCCATTGAGAGAGGGACTTGGCTACATACCTTCTTAGCTAGAAAAGTGAATTTCTATATGCGGGCAGCTCTGTTGATTGATAAAAGTCTTTAGTTACAACAGGAGAGCTTGTTGACATATCTTTCTTTTTACCAGCTGCTCAGGAAGCCACCAACCAACAATAGTTTTTAGAGCAAAGAGTCTCCCCTTCGATTCGTGCAAGGAGGAAAGCTTCTTATCGGGTTGGGAATGGGAAGGAAGAAACTTTCATTCCCCAACTAAAAGCTCTTTGTCTGACTTTATAAGATAAGCAAACTGATAGCATTTACGGGTCAGGGATCCGTCTACCAAAAGGTTGAGGAATGGGCTTACATTCGATGAGGGCAAAAGAATGAGAAGACATCACATAACGGATCCTCCACTATTGAAAGCTAGGAATTTCGCTGCTAAGCAACAAACTGTAGTTGTACTCTACCAGTGAGGAAACCCGGCTGAACTCAGATAGAGCCTAAAGTCAAGCCAACCCAAGGGATTCTTTGAATGGCACCGACATCCCCTTTCATGGATTAGAGATAAAAGTCGAGATTTGAAGATAGTGCAGCTTGGACTGACCTGAATGCATTTTAAATATGATAATCTCGCCAAAAGAAAGAAGTGAAGCCGCTGCCCCAATACAGAGCGTTTAGCTACTCATTCATTCGCATTCGATTAGGCAGAGAAGAAACCTTGATTCTTATTCTAATTATTCTAGTAGGAAAGCGAGAACACTTCTATCTAGACTGCCTCTTGAATCACTAACTCAATTAGTAGAGATGGATTTGAAACATTCTCCCATTGATTAGCTATCTCACGGCTGTCTGCTCTTTTGGGGTTGTAAAGGCAGCCGTAGAGGCATGATAGAACAGCACCCCATATGGGTAAGAGCAGCATCTTCTAACTTTCGTTACTCGGTAAATTCTTTTTCCAGCCCAGCACTCGCAGCTTCACTTCAGGAGCAGCCTCAACAAAAGTGGAGGGAAGATAGGGAGTTTGTTGAACAGCACGGCATTCTCTTTCCCTCCCCTGGTCCGAATGAAGAGATATCGACTGACCCAGACAATCCCCCACTGGGTGAATGAAAAAAAATGTCTGAGATTGTAAGAGCACCCAGAGAGATAGAATGTCGAATCAGAGGATCCTTCAGTTATGGTCGATCCTGAAGTCTCTGCCCACATTAGAAAGCTTTCGTTCCCGACCCGATACGAGAAGAGGGAATCAGTGCATAGCTTTAACCGGCCAAGGGTAGGCAGTCGTTCCAACTAAAGAGGCAGAAATAGGGGGTGGTCCGGGACAAACAGAATCCCAAAATGACTTTGGAGAGGTGATGTTTTACTTTTGGGGATGCCCTACTATCATCATTTGGCTCCCAAAAACAACAATCTGGTTGCGTAGGCACTTGACTCCGAAGACATCCCATAAACTTAGAGCCATTGATTAGGAGATACCTTTATGCACTTCAATACCTACATAATAATCAAAGTACATTGTGGATCTTATGTGCTGCTGAATATTTTGTAACTGTTGCTTGACGAGTGCTGGTATGACCTTGTTTTGTAGTTCTCCTATGGCTACTTACAGCAACATGTATTATGGAAGGCCTCAGATTGCAAAGAGAGCGATAGAGCTGGTGGAGCAGCGCAAGTAGTTTATCCAGCAGCAGGAATAACAGCTACAAGCCGAGCTGTCACTAATTGAAGGTGCGAGACCTGCTGCAAAAGGGAGATTTGGACAACCGTTCAAGCAGCATTCTAATGATTGTCTTCTTTCCATCTCGGAACAAAGGTCATCCTATAATAAAATAAGATTCTTCTTTGATTAAGAGTATTAATTGAATTCTTGATCCTAGATCCACTTTATCTTTCCTTAGTAAACAAGAGTACAGCAGCTAGTTTAGAAGTGGGGATATCCATAGCTAGAAAGTCCAATCCATAAGGGTTGTCTTGCACGCAGAAGTCTTTCGGAGTGAATGGAAAGAGAAGATAGAAAGGAAGAGGACTGGTGTTTGAGTTTGAGTAGAAGTCCCCGGTTAATACTTTGTGTAGTCGTCTCTGGGATAGCTGATTCTCTTCTCGGGTAAGCGAGTAGGTAGGGAAGGTTAATCCCGTTTCAATTAGTCTGCGTTGGTCTAGTTAGTTTTTTCTAGTATGGCCTATCTGAGTGAACTACTCCTTTCTGTATGCCACTATTGTGAAGGGAAGCCTTGTTGTTAAAGGCTGCCACGAATATACTCACCGTAACGATAATGAATCTCTCTCGTGCCAGAAGCAGCTCAGTCAGCTTGGTATAGTAAATGCTGCCCTTTCGTACTAGAGTAGACAGCAGCACGCACACGTAATAGGACGAGCGAAGAGATCAACGAACTAAGGCTTGACCCTTGAGAATACCAACTACGTTTGTCTTTATGATTGATTGAAGTGAAGAAGCAGGAAACCATAGACTATAGGAATATACCCTCCCTTTAGGTCTACCTCTTTACTTTCCTATCAAGAGTAGGTTAGGAATACCAAGTCAGACATCCAATTCAGAGAAAAGACAGGTATTATACCAAATACAGCTTTTCTAGGAGACTGGGCTTTCTACGGAAGGGATATACCACAGCGTACTATGCCTATTAGATGCGATAGCCGGAAGGAGCTCTTTTCTGAACTTATCTTCGGAGCTTCTCAAAGAGGGGAACCCTAGTGGGCGTTGAGTAGCCCCCCGATCCGTAGCTCTAGAAAGAGAGTTGTTCTTTTCCCCAGTTAGTGAGTTAGGGCAGTAGCTCTCTCGACTTGTTCCTTGACTAGGTCTATGATCTCTGGTCTGCTTCGATGAGCTAGTGATCTTGAGTAAGCCTTGTTACTACCTACTGAGGGCATTTCAAACAAAATGACTCAACCTCTACTGCACACACCTAACCTAAGGCCTCCTTTTCGGTTAAACTAAACAACCAGCCTGAAAGGAATATTATCCTAGGGAAACCTACTCGTTTAAACATCTCTGCGATAGAAGTTTTTTCTTCTTCTTACTATACCTCTCTAGTCTTCTCTTCCTATTCATTCTCTTTCTGTTGCCTAGGCATTCTAGGCTAGGCTTATGTATTACTCTTCTCTCGGATCTCTGGGCTTATGGATAAGGAGACATCCGATTCGGTTACACAATTCAATTGAGCAATAGCATCCGATTCAGTGGTGGCAGACCCTTTTTCACCAGACGCTCAGGAGACATCAGACGAGTCAGTAAAGA